ATTCACATTTCATTTGATGGTCAGAGGCGAATTGAAAGCTAAGCAGTGGTAATTCTAAGGATTCCCCCGGGGAAAAATAGAGATGTCTCCTACGTTACCCGTAATATGTGGAAGTATCAACGTAATTTCATAGAGTCATTCGGTCTGAATGCTACATGACGAACATAAGCCAGATGACGGAACGGGAAGACCTAGGATGTAGAAGATCATAGCATGAGTGATTCGGCAGATTTTGCTTCTTATATATCCACTCATGTGGTAAGGATATTTAGAAGAATTGGACGATATAAGATCCATCTGTGTAGATATCATCTACATCCAGAAAGCCGTATGCTTTGGAAGAAGCTTGTACAGTTTGGGAAGGGGTTTTGCTTGATCAAAAAGAAGAATCTACTTCAACCAATATACCCTTAGGCACGGCCATACATAACATAGAAATCACACTTGGAAAGGGTGGACAATTAGCTAGAGCAGCGGGTGCTGTAGCGAAACTGATTTCAAAAGAGGGGAAATCGGCCGCAGTCAAATTACCTTCTGGAGAGGTACGTTTGATATCCCAAAACTGCTCAGCAACAGTCGGACAAGTGGGGAATGTTGGAGTGAACCGGAAAAGTTTGGGTAGAGCCGGATCTAAACGTTGGCTAGGGAAGCGTCCTGTAGTAAGAGGAGTAGCTATGAACCCTGTAGACCACCCCCATGGGGGTGGTGAAGGGAAAGCCCCAATTGGTAGAAAAAAACCCGCAACCCCATGGGGCCGTCCTGCACTCGGAATAAGAACTAGAAAAAGGAAAAAATATAATGATAATTTGATTCTTCGTCGCCGTAGTAAATAGGAGAAAAAAGAGAATTGATTTCATCGTCTTTCAAAAAGAAACAAGAAAAAAGTTTATTGAATAAAATAAGAATTCAATAAGGAGGACTGTGTTCCGTTCATTTAAAAAACAAGACAAAAAGCCATTTAAAAAACAAGACAAAAAGCCATTTAAAAAACAAGACAAAAAGCCGTTCCCTTCAGTAAAAAGAAACCCTTTTGTAGCGAATCATTTATTAAATCAAATCGAGAAACTGAATGCCAAGGCCCAGAAAGATTTCCTAAAAACTTGGTCGCGTGCATCGACCATTATACCCTCAATGATCGGATACACTATTTATATCCATAACGGGAGGGAACATGTGCCTATTCCTATAACGAAATATATGGTCAATTATAAATTGGGAGATTTTGTACCCACTAGAATTTTTAATAAACCAAACTCTAAAAGCAAAAGTGATACTAAAGCTGTTAAAAGCAAAAGTGATACTAAAGCTGTTAAAAGCAAAAGTGATACTAAAGCTGTTAAAAAAAAAAGTGATCCTAAATCTCTTCGTTAATAAAGTGATACTAAAGTTGTTAAAAGCAAAAGTGATCCTAAATCTCTTCGTTAATAAAGTGATACTAAATCTCTTCGTTAATAAAATGAATATAGATAATTATCGGTCATTAGTGAGAGGGGGAGGTACGCCATGATAAAAAAAACAAAGAAGAAGCAATATACAGAAGTATCGGCTTTAGGTAAACATATTCCTATGTCTACTCACAAAGCGAGAAGAGTGATTGATCAGATTCGTGGACGTTCCTACGAAGAAACACTGATGATACTAGCCCTCATGCCTTATCGAGCATGTTATCCAATTTTAAAATTAATTTCTTCCGCAGCAGCAAACGGTATTCACAATATGAATTTCGACGAAACAAGTTTAATCATTAGTAAAGCCGAAGTCAATGAGGGGACTACTGCGAAAAAATTCAAACCTCGAGCTAAGGGACAGAGTTATCCGATAAAAAGATCCACTTGTCATATCACTATCGTATTGAGGGATATATCATTAAACGAAAAATATGAAGAATATATCAGAAAACCTATGTATAGTAGGGAGGTATTATGGGACAAAAAATAAATCCATTAGGTTTCCGACTTGGTACAACCCAAACCCATCACTCTATTTGGTTTGAAGAACGAAAAGATTATTCTGAAGGCCTACAAGAAGATCACAAAATACGAGAACACATTAAAAATTATATAGAAAAGAAGAGAATCTCCTCCGTTACGGATGTAATTTCACGAATACAGATTGACAAAAGAATCGATGTGGTTAAAGTCATAATCTATATGGGATTCTCAAACTTATTAACAGAGGATGAACCGCCCAAAACCAAAATCAAAGAATTACAGGTAAGTTTAAAAAAAGCCATTCACTTCATTCACAACCGAAAACTGAATATTGCTGTTAGAAAAATGAAAAACCCTTACGGAGACCCTACTATTCTTGGAGAATTTATAGCCGACCAATTAAAGAAGAGAGTTTCATTTCGCAAAGCAATGAAAAAGGCTGTTCAATTAGTCGAAAAAGCATATAAAAAGGGAATTCAAGTACAAATTTCCGGATGTATTGGCGGAAAAGCACAAGAAATGGCACGCGTCGAATGGCTTAGAAAGGGTCGAGTCCCTCTCCAAACCGTTACCGCTAAAATCGATTTTGGTTCCACTCAAGTTCTAACTATCCATGGGGTATTGGGTATAAAAGTTTGGATCTTTTGAGACGGTAAATCCTACTATCCAATGCTAGAACAAAAAATGAAAAATTCTTTCGTTCGTTTTTTGTTCAACCAAAAAAAGGAACAATTCTAGAGGGTTGCATAAGAATTCGAAAAAGGATAGAATTGATATGTTGAGTCCAAAAAAAACAAAATTCCGTAAACAACATAGAGGAAGAATGAAAGGAAGATCTTCTGGAGGCAGTCGTATTTCTTTCGGTAAATATGCTCTTCAAGCACTTGAACCCGCTTGGCTCACCTCTCGACAAATAGAAGCAGGGCGGCGAGCAATGACACGAAATGTACGTCGCGGTGGAAAAATATGGGTGCGTATTTTTCCAGACAAACCCGTTACAGTCAAACCTACACAAACGCGTATGGGGTCGGGTAAAGGATCTCCCGAATATTGGGTAGCTGTGGTTAAACCGGGTAGAATACTTTATGAAATGGGCGGAGTAGCGGAAAATATAGCTAGAAAGGCTATTGAAATAGCTGCATCAAAAATGCCTATACGGACTCAATTCATTATTGAGAAATAGGAATGTAGAACCAAAATAAGTAAGGAAGCCTTGGGGATAAAAAAAAAGAATTGCAGTTTTTTTGGACAAAAAAGATTTCTTTTTTTTTACTTCGTGCTTTGCGTCGAAAGAGCAGGCTAAACAAAAAAACAAAAAAACGATATGATTCAATCTCAGACCCTTTTGAATGTAGCGGACAACAGCGGTGCCCGGAAATTGATGTGTATTCGAATCGTAGGAGCTAGTAATCCACGATATGCTCATATTGGCGACACTATTGTTGCTGTGATTAAGGAAGCAAAGCCAACTTCGGCTCTAAAACGATCAGAAGTGATCAAAGCTTTAATTGTACGGACTTGTAAAGAATTCAAACGTGATGATGGTATAATACTACGATATGATGACAATGCTGCAATTGTCATTAATAAAGACAACAATCCAGTAGGAACTCGCATTTTTGGTGCGATCACCGAAGAATTAGAAGATACAAAGTTCAGAAAAATGAAGTCAATAGCGTCTGAAATAATATAAGAAGTCTTTTCAAAGGAAACTGTGATCTAGTATTTGAATGAAATCCATTTATCAGTATGGGAGATTATGTCTCAGGTATATACCTTTAAGAATTCAGAAATCAAAATACATGTTGATTATAAAAAATTTGAAGGCAACAATTTAGTTTATCATGGGTAAGGACCCTCTTTCTGACATATTAACCTCTATAAGAAATGCCGATATGGCTAAAAAAGAGACCGTTCGAATAACATGTACTAACATCGCCCAAAACATTGTGAAAATACTGTTACGAGAGGGTTTTATCAAAAATACGAGGACACATCGGGAAAGCGACAAATCCTTTTTGATTTTAACCCTACGCCATAGAAGGAATAGGAAGGGTCTGTATAGAACTTTTTTCAATTTTAAACGGGTCAGTCGACCCGGTCTACGAATCTATTCTAACTATCAAAAAATTCCTAGGATTTTGGGCGGAATGGGGATTGCAATTCTTTCTACTTCTAAGGGTATTATGACAGACCGAGAGGCTCGACTAAAAAGAATGGGTGGAGAAATCTTGTTATATGTATGGTAATTGTAATCTTTATGCCACCAGAACTCGTCCTACAATAAAAGACACCAAAGGCAGAATCATCATCAGAGCTGATTATAAGAATCAGCAGAAACAGCAAGGGAAGCTATTACTTTTAATAAAAAAAAGATATGAAAGAAAACTTTTCGATGAAAATCATAATAGATCGGCTTGCGAAAACAGACCAGTCAAGTATTAAGAAAAATCTTTCTGATTCTCGAAAGAAAACTTTTCTTTGCAAATCGTAATCGATTTTTTTCGTCATTTGGGTGAATTCAAGCAAAAAAAAGACTGCTTCTATTCTATATTCTATAAAGGATAGGGTAGGAATTTGGTGAAGGTATTGGCGATCTCACAAACAAAATGGAAAATTTGAATTGGAGGTTTTGACTTTCAAAAAGGATGGAATTCTAATGTAACAGGATTCCAGTCGCGACTCCAAAGAACACTAGTTTCTTCCAAGCAAATAGATTCAAGGTTAAGCAATAAAAAATATGAAATTAAAAGTCTCTGTTCGTAAAATTTGTACAAGGTGTCGGCTGATCCGTAGGAAAGGGCGAATTAGAGTCATTTGTTCCAATCCACGACATAAACAAAGACAGCGATAACCTTTTTTCTAAAAAAAAAAGAATTTTAGAAAGTAAAAAAATAGAATAAAAACAAACAAAAAATCTATTTTCAAATCAACATGGATATTTCCATATCTCTCTAACTTATCTTTAGAAATATGATAAAATATGGCAAAAACTTTACGAAGATATAGTTCGAATAGGAATAGACGCACTCGTTTGCGTAAAAGTATACGGAAAATACCCAAAGGAATTATTCACGTTCAAGCAAGTTTTCACAATACGATTGTATCTGTTACTGATGTATCAGGTCGAGTGGTTACTTCGGCCTCTGCTGGCGCTTGTGGATTCAAGGGTAAAAGAAGGGGGACGCCGTTTGCGGCCCAAACAACAACCGAAAATGCTATTCGCACAGTAGTGGATCAAGGTATGCACCGAGCTGTTGTCTTGGTAAAAGGTGTTGGTCGTGGAAGGGATGCAGCATTACGAGCTATTTTTAGAAGTGGCGTCCGATTGCATTTTTTACGAGACCGAACACCATTACCACACAACGGGTGTAGGCCTCCTAAAAAACGACGTACGTAGAAAAAAAATGGAACACCAAAAAGGAGAAAACTATTCATCAAGAAAACAAATCAAATTCTTGGATGGAGAAATCTTGTTATATGTATGGTAATTGTAATCTTTATGCCACCAGAACTCGTCCTACAATAAAAGACACCAAAGGCAGAATCATCATCAGAGCTGATTATAAGAATCAGCAGAAACAGCAAGGGAAGCTATTACTTTTAATAAAAAAAAGATATGAAAGAAAACTTTTCGATGAAAATCATAATAGATCGGCTTGCGAAAACAGACCAGTCAAGTATTAAGAAAAATCTTTCTGATTCTCGAAAGAAAACTTTTCTTTGCAAATCGTAATCGATTTTTTTCGTCATTTGGGTGAATTCAAGCAAAAAAAAGACTGCTTCTATTCTATATTCTATAAAGGATAGGGTAGGAATTTGGTGAAGGTATTGGCGATCTCACAAACAAAATGGAAAATTTGAATTGGAGGTTTTGACTTTCAAAAAGGATGGAATTCTAATGTAACAGGATTCCAGTCGCGACTCCAAAGAATACTATTTTCTTCCAAGTTTCAAATAGAAATGGATATTTCCATATCAGTTTAATTTAAGAGTCGAATAGAAGAGGAGATATGAATCAAAAAGATAAAAGCTTCCCGCAATGGGAATTTTTGGCCTACAACGTAGTGAAAAAGAATCTTGTGTGTGGGAGGTTTGCCCTTGGTCCCCTGAAAAAGGGGCAAGGACAGTTAATAAGCAGTACCTTAAGAAGGACTTTATTTAACGCAATTGAATGCACATGTTTTACACATGTTAAATTCCGACATTCACGTGCAACGAACGTGTTGCAGAACATATATGGGGTTAAAGAATCAATATCTGAAATTTTAGATAATTTAAATCAAATTAAATTAAAAATAAAATTCAGATCAGATTTGGGTGATTTGCAGGGACCTCTTTATGCTAGTATCGATCTCCAGGGACCGCGAAGCGTAAGGGCTAAGGACATAAAATGTCCACCTGGTATCGTAATCCTTAATAAAACACAAGTAATAGCGACCATAACGGAAAACGTTCGCTTTTTTGCTGAATTAACTATTGAAACGAATTCAACAGATTCTCTACCACCGAGACGACTAGAAACTCGATTTCCCCCTGAGGATGGATACGCGATAGATGCCGTCTTCACACCCGTTCAAAAGTTTAGCGAGAGTATTCACCTCCAAGATTTTGAAAATGAGAATCTTCAAACGGAAATGCTTTTTCTGGAAATCTCTACAGATGGTAGGGTGACTCCTTATGATGCACTTCTCAAAGCTTCCGAAAAAGTGATTACTCTTTTTCTTTCCTTTTATGCTGGAGAAAAAAAAGGAACTTACTCCGACCTCGCCGAAAGAGTGAGAGTGAAGGCAATCAAGTCTTCTGACTTTGGAGAAGACTCGGAAGACTGTCCAGACGACTGGCAAGACTCGGAAGACTGGGACGACTGGGAAGACGCTGACCAAGACTGGGATTGACGAAGACTCTTCTTCAAAGTCAGAAGACTTGATTGCCTTTGAAGGAAGAAGGGTCTTGAGTCTCTTTCTTTGAAAAAAAGCAAAAAAAAGACTGCTTCTATTCTATATTCTATAAAGGATAGGGTAGGAATTTGGTGAAGGTATTGGCGATCTCACAAACAAAATGGAAAATTTGAATTGGAGGTTTTGACTTTCAAAAAGGATGGAATTCTAATGTAACAGGATTCCAGTCGCGACTCCAAAGAATACTATTTTCTTCCAAGTTTCAAATAGAAATGGATATTTCCATATCAGTTTAATTTAAGAGTCGAATAGAAGAGGAGATATGAATCAAAAAGATAAAAGCTTCCCGCAATGGAATTTTGAGTTTGAGGGGGGCTTACATTGGAACCTCGACGAAAGCTTCCAAGAATTGATAGAAGGGGCTTTGCTTGTTCTGATGAACGAGCAGGATTATCAGAAGTCTCCATCTTCGAATTCAAAGGAAGTCGACGTCTTGAAATATGAAGTAGCTCGATCTATCGAGCTTTTTTTTCTCAACGATAGAAATTTAGATATTTTTATCAGATTATATCGTATGGAAGAAGCTGAATATGAAAAGAAGTTTCTCTTTTTATTCGACAAAATCAAAAAATGGGAACGGAAGAATCGGCAGGAACCGAAGCCTCATC